AATGAAGAGCCTGACTAAAGGACTATCGTGATAGGATAGAAGATGTAGAACCATTAAATCTACCTTCATTACACCTAACAGAATCAAACTGTCCCCACCAGCATCAAAAGCCAACGTGCCCCATACACCAAGATGTAAAGAAAAATTATTAACCTAGAAAAGTAAGCTAAATTCAAAGCTAATGGGTTCATACCCCATAAATAGAGTATAACACTCTCTTCTCTAATGCCTAGTAACTCAACCAAAATCCTCTTACTATCCACGCTAGTAAGAGGTGTGTTAGTGGCCGTGTCCTCCAACTCATGATTTGGTGCATGAATAGGACTAGAGGTCAACCTAATATCATTTATCCCATTGATATCTAACACTAAAAATATATACAACACGGAAGCCTCACTAAAATACTTTATTGTTCAAGTATTGGCTTCAGCTACACTGCTATTTATGGTGGTGATAAGAACACTAGCAGAGGATTTGTTCACACTAACATTTACGGAAACCTCATATACACCAATAATCATTTGCACCCCCTTGATATTAAAGAGAGGGGCAGCACCATTCCACTGATGGTTCCCAGGGGTGATAGAGGGCCTAAGATGGGAAAATTGTGGACTATTAATAACAATTCAAAAAACAGCACCATTGATATTAATATCGTATCTTATCGAAATTAATGTCTTTACATCAAGAATTATCCTTACATCAACAATTATAGGAGCAATCGGGGGTCTCAATCAAACCTCAATACGAAAAATCATAACATACTCGTCTATCAACCACACGGGTTGAATACTAGCCGCGTTAGTTACAGGAGACAATTTATGAATTACATACTTCATAATTTATTCAACACTAGTATTAACCGTACTATCAACCATCAAGCTATCCAGAGTGTCATTTATTAACCAAACCCTCTTAACAAATAAAGAGGCCACGCTAACAAAATTCATAATATTCACATCACTACTATCTCTGGGTGGTTTACCACCATTCCTTGGATTCCTACCCAAGTGAATTGTTATCCAAGAAATAATTATAAACAAAATAACACCTATAGCAACAATCATAGTAATTACATCACTAATTACATTATACTACTACCTAAAAATCTCGTACTCAAGATTCATAATCCTGAGTGAAGAACCAAAATGAAACCTCCAATCTTACAAAAACAAAACAGCCAAAAAAATTAGAGCCATAATTATATCATCAATTTCATTAACAGGAATATTAATATGCAGAATTATAGCTGGAGTAATTTAAAACTTTTTAGGCCTTAAGTTAAACAAACTAATAACCTTCAAAGCTATAAATAAAGGGCCGTAACCTTTAGGCCTTGGTAAGTTAATAACCCTACCCCTACAGAATTGCATTCTGTTATCATCAACGTGAATACAAGGCCAAAAATAATAGTGGAAGAGTCACGTACTAACTCCTAAATAGATTTACAGCCTACCGCCTACTTATCTGTCTCAGCCACTCCACTAATTATCAACCGATGGCTATTCTCAACAAATCATAAAGACATTGGAACATTATACTTTGTATTCGGTGCCTGATCAGGAATGGTTGGAACATCACTCAGAATACTAATCCGAACAGAATTAGGGCAACCTGGATCTCTAATTGGGGATGATCAAATCTACAACGTTATCGTCACTGCCCACGCATTCGTTATGATTTTCTTCATGGTCATACCGATCATAATTGGTGGGTTTGGAAACTGACTAGTACCACTTATATTAGGGGCTCCAGATATAGCATTCCCACGAATAAACAATATAAGATTCTGATTACTACCACCATCATTAACACTTTTACTTACCAGTAGAACAGTAGAAAGTGGTGCAGGGACAGGATGGACAGTTTACCCCCCTCTTGCAAGAGGAATCGCTCACGCTGGAGCATCCGTAGACTTGGCCATCTTCTCTTTACACCTAGCAGGTGTATCATCAATCCTGGGAGCAGTAAATTTTATCTCAACAACAATCAACATAAAACCAAAAAACATAAAACCTGAACGGATTCCATTATTTGTGTGATCCGTCGCCATCACAGCCCTACTTCTATTACTGTCTCTGCCAGTATTGGCCGGAGCGATCACTATGCTATTAACCGACCGAAACCTAAATACATCATTCTTTGACCCGGCCGGAGGGGGAGACCCAATTCTATACCAACACTTATTCTGATTCTTCGGGCACCCTGAAGTCTACATTCTAATTTTACCAGGGTTTGGTATAATCTCCCACATTATCTGCCACGAAAGAGGGAAGAAGGAGGCATTCGGAAACCTCGGAATAATTTTTGCGATACTAGCAATCGGCCTACTAGGATTTGTTGTATGAGCACACCATATATTTACGGTAGGAATAGATGTTGATACACGAGCCTACTTTACATCAGCAACAATAATCATTGCAGTACCAACAGGAATTAAAATCTTCAGATGACTTGCAACCATATACGGATCACAATTAACATACAGACCTGCCTGTCTGTGAGCAATGGGATTTGTATTCCTATTCACAATAGGAGGCTTAACAGGAGTAGTTCTTGCAAACTCATCAATTGACATCGTACTACATGATACTTATTACGTTGTAGCCCACTTCCATTATGTACTATCAATAGGAGCGGTATTTGCAATCATAGCAGGATTCATTCAATGATTCCCATTATTTACCGGACTTACCATAAACCCAAAATGACTAAAAGCCCAATTCGCCGTTATATTTACAGGAGTAAATATAACATTCTTCCCACAACACTTCCTAGGACTAGCAGGAATACCTCGACGATACTCCGACTATCCAGACGCTTATACTACATGAAACATCATCTCATCAATAGGATCAACAATTTCATTTGTAAGAGTAATAATGTTCCTATTCATTATCTGAGAAAGAATTACATCAAATCGACAAATCCTATTCCCAACGCAAACAAGAAACTCAATTGAATGGATACAAAACTTTCCTCCAGCGGAACATAGATACTCAGAATTGCCTACAATCTCAATAATTAACTAATGTTAATCATAATCTAATGTGGCAGATAAGTGCATTGGATTTAAGCCCCACATATAAAGTTTTAACAACTTTCATTAGAACCAATGACAACATGACTAAACATAAGACTACAAGACGGAGCATCTCCCATTATAGAACAGCTAATCTTCTTCCATGATCATACATTAATAATCATATTAATAATTATTACAACCGTAATATACATAATAACCACCTTACTTTGAAATAAACATACTAGACGATTTATATTAGAAGGGCAACTAATCGAAACTACATGAACAATTGCCCCAGCAATTATCCTAGTATTCATTGCAATACCATCTTTACGGCTCCTATATTTAATAGACGAAATCCACAATCCAACAATAACCCTAAAAGCAGTAGGACACCAATGATACTGAAGATATGAATACTCAGACTTTACAAAACTAGAATTCGACTCCTACATAATTCCACAGGAGGAAAATCAAGCAAGAACCTTCCGACTATTAGACACAGACAACCGAATCGTACTACCCATGAACTCACCAATCCGGCTAGTAGTAACAGCTGCAGACGTATTACATTCGTGAACAATTCCAAGATTGGGAGTGAAAACAGACGCCACGCCGGGACGATTAAATCAAACAAGATTCTCAATCAATCACCCTGGTATCCTGTACGGACAATGCTCAGAAATCTGTGGGGCAAACCACAGATTTATGCCCATTACAATCGAAAGAGTGTCGGCAAATCACTTCATTAATTGAGTCTCAAGCCTAAGAGAATCATCAGATGACTGAAAGCAAGTAGTGGTCTCTTAAACCAGTTTATGATAGTTTAGCAAATATCTCTGATGACAAAGGATTAGTTAATACTATAATATCAGAATGTCAAACTGAAGCAATCAACAAATGATATCCTTTTATACCACAAATAATACCTATAGAATGAATAATCCTATACATTACATTTCTAGCAACACTCCTAATGTTCAACATTATAAACTACTTCATACAATCACCAAACAAAGATAGAACGAAAAAACCCACCATCAACGTTAACAATATAAACTGAAAATGATAAGAAACTTATTCTCAATCTTTGACCCAACAACAGAGATCAATAGATTACCTATAAACTGAACAAGAACTATGGTAGGGCTACTATTAATTCCAACAAGAATCTGGCTAACACCATCCCGAAACAGAATAGCACTAAGCCTACTAATAAATAAACTCCATGTAGAAATAAAAACGATTTTGAGAAAGGGGAATCAAAACAGGGGGAATTCATTCATCTTCACCTCACTGTTCCTCATAATTCTAATAAATAACTTCCTAGGACTATTCCCATACATCTTCACTAGAACAAGACATTTAACACTCACATTAACACTAGCACTACCTCTATGAATAACATTTATATTATTTGGGTGAATCAAGAACACAAATCACATGTTCGAACACTTAGTACCACAGGGTACACCAACAATACTAATACCGTTCATGGTCATTATTGAAACAATCAGCAACCTAATCCGCCCAGGAACGCTAGCAGTACGATTAACAGCAAACATGATCGCTGGTCACCTACTACTAACCTTACTAGGAAATAATGGACCCACAATAAGCCACACCCTATTAACCGTACTAATTACTGCACAAATCCTCTTATTAATCCTAGAATCAGCAGTAGCCATCATCCAATCCTACGTATTCGCAATCCTAAGAACTTTATACTCTAGTGAAGTAAATTAATGTCAACCCAAGAAAACCACTCATTCCATATAGTAAATAAAAGACCATGACCACTCACAGGAGCTATCGGAGCAATAGTAACATTGATAGGAATAATCAAATGGTTCCACCAATACAATAACAGCCTGTTAGGGGTGGGAATAATAATCACCCTATTAACAATAATTCAATGATGACGAGATGTAACACGAGAAGGCACCTACCAAGGCTTGCACACCAAAACAGTTACAAGAGGACTACGATGAGGAATAATTCTATTCATTATCTCAGAAGTTCTATTCTTCGCATCATTTTTCTGAGCATTTTTTCACAGAAGATTATCTCCCACAATCGAACTAGGATCAGCATGGCCCCCCACAGGAATTCAACCATTCAACCCCATGCAAATCCCCCTACTAAATACAGCAATTCTACTTGCCTCAGGAGTGACTGTAACATGAGCACACCACGGATTATTAGAAAATAACTTCAGACAGGCTACACAAGGATTATTCTTTACAGTCCTTTTAGGGCTTTACTTTACTGCACTACAAGCATATGAATATATTGAAGCACCTTTCACAATTGCAGATTCAGCATACGGATCAACCTTTTTCATGGCCACAGGATTCCACGGACTCCACGTAATCATTGGAACAACATTTTTAACCACCTGCTTATTACGACAAACAACTCTACACTTCTCATCAAACCACCACTTTGGGTTCGAAGCAGCAGCATGATACTGGCACTTCGTGGACGTAGTATGATTATTCCTATACATCTCAATCTACTGATGAGGTAGATAACGCACTATTTATCTAATACAAGTAAGTATACTTGACTTCCAATCAAGAAATTTGTGTAAAACAAGATAAATAATGTCAATAGTCATAACGACAGCAGCAATAACAATCACAATTTCAACTATCGTAATAATAGTAGCAACACTAATTTCAAAAAAAACCCAAGAAGAACGAGAAAAAAGATCCCCCTTCGAATGTGGATTTGACCCCAAAAACTCAGCCCGGCTACCATTTTCATCACGATTTTTCCTAATTGCAGTTATCTTCATAATCTTTGATGTGGAAATTGCACTATTACTACCGATACCAATTACCATAACAACATCAAACATAAAATCATGAATACTAATTAGATCAATATTCCTAATAATCCTAATTATTGGACTCTACCACGAGTGAAATCAGGGATCGCTGGAGTGAAGAAATTAACCAAGCGGGATTATAGTTAACAATAACATTTGAGTTGCATTCAAAAAGTACTACCAAATAGTTAATCTCAAAGTGAGAAGCAAACTTTGCAATCAGTTTCGACCTGATCCCCGATACTAATAATATCCTTACTTTAACTTTGACCGAAACCAAAAAGAGGTATATTATTGTTAATAATAAAACTGAATTAAATATTCCGTTCAAGGAAGTGAACAGAAAGAGTGTATGCTGCTAACTTATCACTATAGCGGTTAAAATCCGTTTACACTTCTATTTATATAGTTTATTAAAAACATTACACTTTCACTGTAAAAACAAAGAGAAACTTTTATAAATAATACTCAAAGGAAAAATCCTCATTGACATCTTCAGTGTCACGCTCTGAGATATAAGCTATTCAAGTAATTAATCAACATAAACAATAAAACAACCCACATAACAAAAAAGCCCAAGAATAACTTCAAGCTTCTATGTTGAATCCACTGATTAACCTTACCAAGGTTGAAAAGAACCCAATATAAACCCTGCCCACCAAAATATTCTATCCAGCCAGAATCTAAAACCCGCATGGACTTATAACCAAACCCCAATGGACTGAAAGAAACTCCATAAGTAGAAAAAAATGGTATAAACCACATAGACCCAGAAAATGAAGAAATCCTGTAGCAATACATAGAAAGCAAGTAATCGCCAAAACTAAAACCAGCTATCTCATAACCAATTAAACCACCCACACTAATAAAAAATAAAGTAAGAAACCTTAAATAATAAGGCAAACAAATAATCGAAGGAGTAGGACAAATTAGTCATATAAGCATCGCCCCTCCTAAAACGGATAAAACTAATAAACCTACCATACCCATAACTATATTATAGTTAGTATCAACCATAGAGTATAAAGAAACAAAATTAAAATCACCACACAAAACAAAATAAAATAAACGAAAGGAATAACAAACAGTCAAACCAGTAGAGACAAATAACAAAAGAAATCCAAACACATTTACATATCTCATAGAAATCATCTCTAAAATAAAATCCCTAGAATAAAACCCAGCTAAAAACGGCATACCACAAAGGGCAAAACTACTAACCACCAAACAAGAAGAAGTAAAAGGCATATAAACAGATAGGCCCCCCATAAAACGGATATCCTGAGAATCCCCCATGGAATGAATAACCCCACCAGCACATATAAACAGTAAAGCCTTAAACAACGCATGAGTTAACAAATGAAAAAAAGCCAGGTTGGAAAGACCCACAGAAACAGTCATAATTATCAAACCCAATTGTCTGAGAGTTGACAAAGCAATAATCCTCCTTAAATCATATTCAAAATTAGCCCCCAAGCCAGCCATAAACATAGTTAAAGCAGAAACCAACAACAAAATAGTATTCAACAAACAACTAAATGAAGGACTAAAACGAATTAACAGATAAACACCTGCCGTAACCAAAGTAGATGAATGAACCAAAGCACTAACAGGGGTAGGAGCTGCCATTGCCGCGGGCAATCAAGAGGAAAAAGGAATTTGGGCACTCTTAGTTATAGCCGCTAGAACAACAAGAAAAGAAATCAGCTCTATCTCAACAGAGCCAGCCATAAACTCCAAATAATAAATAAAATTCCAACTACCAAAATTAATTATTCAAGCAATCACCATCAACAGAGCCACATCACCGATACGATTAGATAAGACAGTCAACATACCAGCACCATAAGACCTTACATTCTGATAATAAATCACTAAACAATAAGACACCAAACCTAAACCATCCCAGCCCAATAAAATTCTAACCATATTAGGACTAATAATCAAAAATAATATTGAAACCACAAATATCAAGACCAACATAATAAAGCGAAAAATATTCAAATCACCAGACATATAATCATCACTATACAAAATAACCAATGAGGAAATAATAAAAACAAAGCCCAAAAATAATAAAGACATTCAATCAAACAAAAAAGTCATAACAACTGATCTACCATTTAATCTAACAATACCTCAATCAACAAAATAAACCAAATCACACAAAACAAAATAAACCCCCCAAAAACAACAAAATCAACCCAAACCAAACAGAAAGATAAATCTAGCAAAACAAACAGAAATCGGTATCATAATCCAAAATAAACCTATATCATTGGCACCACAAACCAATATTTTACATTAAACTATTTAGATAAACATTGACAAATCAATCTATATCCAAAAAACAGCTAAATCAACCTTAAGAATAACCAAATTAAGAGGAAACCAATGCAAAAACAACAACACAAACTCACGAACATAACCCAAAGAACAAGAATAAAGGCCAGAAAAAAGAGCACCATGCTGACTATAAGAATACATATAAAGCGTATATGCCGCCCCAAAGAAAGACAAAAAAACCAAAACAAACATAAGATATCAAGACCAAGAAACCAAACCACTTAACAAACCAATTTCACCCAAAAGGTTAAGAGACGGGGGTGCAGCCATATTGCAAGCACTCAGCAGAAACCATCACATAGCCATTCTAGGCATTAAATTTACTAAACCCTTATTAACTAACAAGCTGCGGCTGCCAAACCGTTCATAAGAAATATTAGAAAGACAAAAAAGGCCAGAAGAACACAAACCATGAGCAATTATTAAAGCAAGGGAACTACAAACCCCTCAATAACTCATAGTCATAATACCACCAATAACCATGCTTATATGAGCGACAGAAGAGTAAGCAATCAATGACTTCAAATCAGTCTGTCGCATACAAAATAAACTAACCAACAAGCCACCAACTAAACTTAAAACAACCCAAACAAAATTAATACCAAACCCAAACTTAAACAACACAGGAAAAACCCGAAGAAGGCCATAGCCACCAAGCTTCAACAAAACACCAGCCAAAATCATTGAACCAGAAACGGGAGCTTCCACATGTGCCTTAGGAAGCCATAAGTGAACCAAAAATATAGGCATCCTGACCAAAAAAGCCAAAACTATACAAACATAAAACAAACCACTAATAGAAACACCATCCCGTAACAAACAAATAAATAATGAACCCAATGAACCATAAATAAACAAAATACCAACTAGCAAAGGAAGGGAAGCTAACAAAGTATAAAACAATAAATAAATACCAGCCTGAACACGCTCAGGTTGATAACCTCAACCCAAGATAAGAAGTAAAGTAGGGATTAATCTTCTTTCAAAGAAAATATAAAATGAAAGCAAACTAATTCTTCTGAAAGTACAGTACAACATAACAACAAGAAAAATAACAACAAAAAGAAAAAGACCAGAGAAATAATTAGAACGAAAAACAGACTCTCTAGCCAAAACCATAAGAACACAAATCCACAAACTTAATAAAACAAGACCATAGGAAATCACATCACACCCGAAAAAGTAACCCAAATTACCCCAACAGAAAAAATAAGGAAAAGAAAAAAAATAAACAAAAGAAACAGCAAACAAAAGAGAACAAACCAATCATCAAGAACCCGGAAAGATACACAACGGGGTTAAAAAAAACAAAAAGCAAAGAAACCTTAACATTGAAGAACTCTATAAGAACGAAAATAATCATTACCATGGCTACGAATCATAGAAACCAAAATTGACAGGCCCAGCGAACCCTCACAAACAGAAAAAACTAAAAAATAAACAACAAAAAACAAGCTGTAGTTCAATCCACACAAATAAAAATAAACCGAAAGATAAAGAACCAAAACAATAAACTCCAAACTCAACAAAGTAACCAACAAATGCTTACGACTAGAAGAAAATGACCAAATACCACAAAAATAAAGAACAAAAAGATATAACCACATTGACATTGAAAGTTTTAATAATTTAACAAAAATATTGGTCTTGTAAACCAAAAATAAGGAATCAACTTTTAAAACTTCAGAGGAAAGGCATAAATACCATTTCATTAATCCCCAAAACTAACATTTTAAATAAAATACCCCCTGATATAACTAAACTATTAATATCAACAAGAATAATAACAAGAATAATATCAACACAAACAAAACACCCCCTAGCAATAGGAATAATATTACTCCTACAAACCATAATAACATGTATAATCAGAGGAACTATATACAAAAGATTTTGATTCTCATACATCCTATTCATAATTATAATCGGGGGGATACTTGTACTATTTATATACATAACAAGACTAGCATCAAATGAAATATTTTACCCAACGAGAAAAATAATAATAACCGCAATAATCCTATCACCAACAATAATATACCTCATACCAGATCAAACAAACAACAAGGAAATAAATACCCACGAGTACTCATCAAAAGACGAAATTATAATAACAACAACAATAATATACAATCAAATTACAGGAATAATAACAATCATACTAGTAATATATATACTACTAACCCTAATCGTAGTAGTAAACATCATTAACATCTCAAGGGGGCCACTACGACAAACAAACTAATGAACAAACCCATACGAAACAGACACCCACTAATCAAAATTGCAAACGGGGCCCTAGTAGACTTACCAACCCCATCAACAATTAGAGGATGATGAAACTTTGGATCACTAATAGGGATCTGCCTAATCATACAAATCATAACAGGGCTATTTCTAGCCATACACTACTGCCCAGACATCAACATAGCATTCTCCAGAGTAAGACACATTTGCCGAGACGTCAACAATGGGTGGCTACTACGAACACTACACGCAAATGGGGCCTCAATATTCTTCGTATGCATTTTCATGCACACAGGACGAAACATATACTACGGCTCATATAAATTCACACATACATGATCAGTGGGGGTTCTACTCCTATTCCTAACAATAGCAACCGGATTCCTAGGATATGTATTACCCTGAGGACAAATATCATTCTGGGGGGCAACCGTAATTACCAATCTACTATCAGCAGTACCATATATAGGACAGGAATTAGTACAATGAGTGTGAGGAGGATTTGCTGTAGACAACGCAACTCTAACACGATTTTTCGCACTCCACTTCCTAATACCGTTTGCAATTACAGCAATAACCCTAATCCATCTTCTATTCCTACATCAAACGGGATCAAACAACCCGCTAGGATTAAACAAAAATACAGACAAAATTCCCTTCCATCCATACTTCACAGCAAGGGACATTGTAGGATTCACAATCACAATTATAGTCCTATCAATAGTGACCCTAAGAGAACCATATATCCTAGCAGACCCAGACAACTTCACGCCAGCGAACCCACTAGTAACACCAGTACACATTCAACCAGAGTGATACTTCCTGTTTGCATACGCAATCCTACGCTCAATCCCCAACAAACTAGGAGGAGTGATCGCACTAGCTATATCAATTGCAATTCTATTCATCATACCAATATACAAGTCAAAATTCCGTGGAACACAATTCTACCCAATCAACCAAATCCTGTTTTGAACAATAACTAATACAGTTATTTTACTTACTTGAATTGGAGCCCGACCAGTTGAAGAACCATACATTCTAACTGGACAAATCCTAACAGTGCTATATTTCCAATACTACATTTCAAACCCAATAACAACAAAACTATGAGATAAAATAACCTAAGTTAAAAAGCAACAGAATAAGCCTAATGTCTTGAAAACATTATGAGAGAAGTTCAATCCTTCTATTAACTTAAATACCTAAATTAATACACCTACAATAAAGAAAAAATGAAAACCCTAACCCCAACAAAAAATATAAGATAATTCAACGAAAGAGGCAAAAATCTTTTCCAAGCCAAATATATTAGCCTATCATAACGAAACCGTGGTAAAGTACCACGAACCCAAATAAATAAAAAAGACAAAAAAGACAATTTAATATAAAAAAGTAAAGAGTAAAGATCACTACCCAAAAAAATTACACAAAACAACAATCTCATAAAAAGAATACTGGCATACTCAGCCAAAAAAATCAATGCAAATCCTCCTCCACCATACTCAACATTAAACCCAGAGACCAACTCAGACTCCCCCTCAGCAAAATCAAAAGGTGTCCGATTAGTTTCAGCCAAACAGGAAATAAATCAAACAAAAGACAAGGGAAAAGAGAAAAAAATTAACCAAACATAAAACTGAAATAAATAAAAATAAACCAAATTATAACTATAAATCAAAATAACAAAAGAAAATAAAATAAAGGCCAATCTTACCTCATAAGAAATAGTCTGAGCCAAAGCACGTAAACCACCCAATAAAGAATATCTAGAATTAGAAGACCAACCAGCAATCATTACAGTATAAACACCCAATCTAGTACAAGCCAAAAAAAATAATAAACCCAATTCAAAGGAAATAAAACCTCTCAAATAAGGGATCAACAACCAAACCAACAAAGAAAGGAACAAACCAAAAATAGGAGAAAAATAATAAACCAAATAATTAGAAACCAAAGGAAAATACTGCTCCCTAGAAAACAGCCTAATTGCATCTCTAAAAGGCTGAAGAACACCAACAAATCCCACCCTATTCGGGCCCCTGCGGATATGAACATAACCTAAAACCTTCCGTTCCAAAAGGGTAAGAAAAGCTACACCAATCATAACAAATAAAATCAACAACAAAAAGACCACAACGAAAAATAAATAACCCAACATATACTACTTGTAATATTAAAAATTTACATTAACAGATTCTAAATCTAACGCACTTATCTGCCAAAATAGCCAGTTAATAACAATCAACAAAAATAAAATTATTCCAAATACCTGGTCCTCTCGTACTAAGGTATAAAACTCCTTTATAGATAGAAACCAACCTGGCTCACGCCGGTTTGAACTCAGATCATGTAAGATTTTAAAGGTCGAACAGACCTAATAACTTCCAGCCCCTACACCGAAAATAAATCTTAATCCAACATCGAGGTCGCAAACCCCCCTGCCGATAAGAACTCTCAAGGGGGATAACGCTGTTATCCCTAAGGTAACTTAATCTTACAATCAAAATAAATGGATCAAATAAATATAAATAAATATAACAACATAAAGGAGGGGTTAAATAAATCCCTCCCATCACCCCAACGAAACATACTAAACGGCCCAGCGAACCCTCACAAACAGAAAAGAACCGTAATAAATGTTAAACTCTATAGGGTCTTCTCGTCCCATAAAAACATCTAAGAATTTTAACTCAAAAACCAAATTCAATAAACAATTCAAAATTAAGACAGCCCATGCCTCGTCAAGCCATTCATACCAGATCACAATTAAAGAACTAATGACTATGCTACCTTTGCACGGTCAAAATACCGCGGCCCTTCAACATCAAAGTCAGCGGGCAGGCCATACTTCAAAAACTAACGAGAAAAGATGTTTTTGTTAAACAGGCGGACATGAAATTTGCCTAGTTCCTCAAAGAAAATTAACACAAATAAAACATCCTAAAGACAAATTTACTAATTCTACAATAATTACTAAACAAAATTAAAGATAAAGAATACATTTCAATAAATAATTAAATAATTAAAAATAAAGAAAAAAACAAATAAAATTTTAACATAATCAAATTGAAAATCAATATAAAACCCACAAGACTAAATAAACAAAAAATTATAAAAATAAAATAAGAAGCTAATCCCTCCCAATCTTAACGCCAAATAAAAATAAACAAAAAATGATAAAACTCTAAATAAGACGCATGAATTAAATTCATTTCCTGAAAAACCAGAAACCCCTAAAGACGAATAACATTTCATTACTATCAACTCATTATTAATGTTAATAAAACAACAACTAAAATAAGTTAATAGCTCCTTCAGAATCGGGAAATAAAAATAAATAATAAAATTCAGTAAACCCTGATACACAAGGTACAACAAAGCAAGTAAACTTCCAAAAATATATCAATATATACCCCTACAGTACAAATAAACTATAGCCAAAAAAATCAAACCAATAATATACAACAACAAAATAATACTTTACCAAAAAATTAAACATAACATAAATCAATAGCAAACTGCTCAATAAAGTCAGACCATGTCGAATCGCACGACACAATTATTCAGCGTAAATGAAATTTCAACTAACAGATATGATCTGATAACATTATCACTCCAGCTACACCTTCCGGTACAACCACTTTGTTACGACTTATCTCATTAACAAATAAAACGAGAGCGACGGGCGATGTGTGCATATCTCAGAACCAACAGTCACAAAAACAATCTTCAAAACATTACAATCAAATCCAATTTCATGCCAGTAATTAAAACCAACAATCCAAATCAACAAAGAACAATGTAACCCACCAATACACTTAGAGAAAGCTGCACCTTGACCTGAAATTAAACCAAATAAAGGAACAAGAAAATTATATAACTCTAAAAAGATAATCAATAAACGGCGGTATACAAACCAATAAACAACTAAGTAAGGTCCAACGCGGACTATCGATAACGAGACAGGTTCCTCTGAACGGAATAAGATACCGCCAAATTCTTTAAGTTTCAAGAACATAACTAATACTACTCAGGCAAAACATTAACATCCAAAAATAATAGGGTATCTAATCCTAGTTTAAGAATAAGAATTTCATAGCCTCCAAACAAATAAACGGACAAAAACAAAGATAAAAATTTCACCCAATAACCACCAAAGTAAATCCTCAACATCAAATAATACAACTACCTTCAGCCAAACAAGTTCAATCGCCTCCAAGGTATAACCGCGGCTGCTGGCACAAAATTTAACCGAAACTAAATGCATTGCTAAACACAAGAACACTTGATTACATAACAATAACTAATGAGAATTAAATACAAACGTAAACAAAATAATTTCCAAGCCCATCTAGAACCAACTACAGAACAAATCACGCACAAACTTACATATAAAACAAGCAAACAATTGAACAGAACTGAGCAAGAATAAAACTCAACTCAAACAAGAACTGCACCCCCAACGGAGCCTATAAACAATATATTATGCCAAGGGCAATAAAAATTATAAACAAGGCAGCACAAGACAAAAATACACTACCTAAAATAAAGTTTTTTAGCCCAGGCAGTAAAAAACCCCACTAACACGCAAGAAAAAACTGACAGACCCCAACACTTTCAACAACTCAAACAAGAACTGCACCCCCAACGGAGCCTATAAACAATATATTATGCCAAGGGCAATAAAAATTATAAACAAGGCAGCACAAGACAAAAATACACTACCTAAAATAAAGTTTTTTAGCCCAGGCAGTAAAAAACCCCACTAACACGCAAGAAAAAACTGACAGACCCCAACACTTTCAACAACTCAAACAAGAACTGCACCCCCAACGGAGCCTATAAACAATATATTATGCCAAGGGCAATAAAAATTATAAACAAGGCAGCACAAGACAAAAATACACTACCTAAAATAAAACAACTAGTAATGAGCAAAATAAACAAAAAACCAAAAACACGAACTGGTCCCTACCCCCTGTTTCTTAATTATAGCTTCCATGAATCTAGTAGAACCAATCCTAAACTTATCTTTTCTTGAACTATAGATAAGTTTAGGATTGGTTCTACTAGATTCATAATACTGCCAATGATTTACTGAAGTGGTAATCAAATACACACAAGATGAAAAGTTACCATTAAAAGTGGATTACTGATGGGTTATCATCTAGTTATAAAACAACTGTTTCTTGTACAATAATAATAAAATTGCTTATCTTAAATAGATAATACGTATATGTCAACGATTGTATTAACATAAATGTTTAATATTAAAATACCTTTCTTTTCTCCTATTAGGCAGCTGTATCCTCTATAGTGTAAATTATATATTATTTAAGATCGTATTGTTTGTATAAATCACTAAGGATAATCAATGGTACATCATATAGAATGATCTATTCAAATCAATCTCATATTATCATATATGGGCAGCACAAGACAAAAATACACTACCTAAAATAAAACAACTAGTAATGAGCAAAATAAACAAAAAACCAAAAACACGAACTGGTCCCTACCCCCTGTTTCTTAATTATAGCTTCCATGAATCTAGTAGAACCAATCCTAAACTTATCTTTTCTTGAACTATAGATAAGTTTAGGATTGGTTCTACTAGATTCATAATACTGCCAATGATTTACTGAAGTGGTAATCAAATACACACAAGATGAAAAGTTACCATTAAAAGTGGATTACTGATGGGTTATCATCTAGTTATAAAACAACTGTTTCTTGTACAATAATAATAAAATTGCTTATCTTAAATAGATAATACGTATATGTCAACGATTGTATTAACATAAATGTT